AAGATAGCCCAGACTACGAGGATTTTTCTCTTTATACTCATCAAGATAATTGGGAATTGGTAAAACTTAACTTAAAAAAAGAAGAGAAAAATGAAAAAAATTCTTTTTGGTTTGAAAAACCTATTGTAACTTTTCTTTTCGATTATAAACGATGGAATCGACCGTATAGATATATAAAAAATGATCGATTTGAAAATGCTATACGGAATGAAATGTCACAATATTTTTTTTATATATGCCCAAGTGATGGAAAACAAATAATATCTTTTACATATCCACCAAGTTTATCGACTTTTTCAGAAATGATAGAACGCAAAATTTCTTTGTACACGACAGAAAAACTATCCCACGAAGACTTGTATAATTATTGGGTTCATACCAATGAACAAAAAAAATACAACTTGAACAATGAATTGATAAGTCGAATAAAAATTCTAGAAAAAGAGAAGGGATCTCTTGCTTTAGATATACTAGAAAAAAGGACCAGATTATGCGATGATGAGAATGAACAAGAATACTTGCCAAAAAGGTATGATCCTTTTTTGAATGGACCTTATCGAGGAACAATAAAAAAATGGGATTCACGTGCAATCATGAACGATTTAATAACTTCCACAGCGAATTCCGTAGAAATGTTTTGGATAAATAAGATTCATGGTCTCTTTCATAATGATTCTCGAGAATTAGAACATCAAAAGAATACGTTTGGCTTTAGCGGGAAATTTTTATTGAATTCGATTGGGAATTCCTTAACCTCAATCGATGAATTATCTTTTGAACACGCACGACGAATTGATTCAGAAAGTCAAGCAAAATCTTTGAAATTTATATTCGATGTAATTTCAACTGATCCAAACGATCTAACAACAATTAGAAGGAAATCCATTGGAATGGAAGAAATCAGTAAAAGGGTTTCTCGTTGGTCATACAAATTGACAAACGATTTAGAAGAAGAGGAAGAAGAAAATGAAGAAGAATCGACGGAAGATCCCGAAATTCGTTCAAGAAAAGGCAAACGCGTGGTTATTTTTACTGATACCGGTCAGAGTACTAATTCCAGTACTAGTAATAATAATACTAGTAATAATAGCACTAATGATGAAGAAGAGGAAGTGGCTTTGATACGTTACTCACAACAATCGGATTTTCGCCGGGGTATAATTAAAGGATCCATGCGTGCTCAAAGACGTAAAACAGTTATTTGGGAAATGTTTCAAGCAAATGTGCATTCTCCACTTTTTTTTGATCGCATAGACAAAATATTTTTTTTTTCGTTTTTTGATATCTCTAAAATGATTAATCACATTTTTAGGAATTGGGTAGGAGAAAACCCAAAATTGCAAATTTCTTATTTTGAGGAGGAAGAGACAAAAGAAAAGGAGAAAACAAACGAGGAGAAAGAAGAAGAAAATGAACGAATAGCAATATCAGAAGCTTGGGATACCTTTATATTTACTCAAGCAATAAGAGGTTTCATGTTAGTAACCCAATCTTTTCTTAGAAAATACGTTATATTACCCTTATTGATAATAGCTAAAAATATTGGTCGTATGTTATTATTGCAATTCCCCGAATGGTACGAGGATTTGAAGGAATGGAATAAAGAAATGCATGTTAAATGTACCTATAATGGCGTTCAATTATCAGAAACAGAATTTCCCCAAAATTGGTTAACAGACGGCATTCAGATAAAGATTCTATTTCCTTTCTGTCTGAAACCTTGGCGAAGATCTAAAGTACGATCTTATCATAGAAATAGAGATCAGAAAATAAGGAAAAAGGAGAAAAAAGACAATTTTTGTTTTTTAACAGTCTGGGGAAGGGAAGCGGAACTACCTTTTGGGTCTCCCCGAAAACGACCTTCTTTTTTTGAACCCGTTTTTAACGAACTCGAAAAAAAAACGAGAAAAGCGAAAAGGCAATTTTTTCAAGTTATAAGGGTTTTCAAAGAAAGAGGAAAAGGTTTTATAAAAGTTTCAAAAGAAAAAACAAGAATAGTTCTAGTTATAAATCTAATAATGAAAGAACTTGAAAAAGTAAACCCCATTTTCTTATTGAAATTGAGAAAGGTAAAAGTATATGAATCGAATGAAAACGAAAAAGATTCCAATATAAATAATAAGATTATCCGAGAATCGACCATTCGAATTCGATCCGCGAATTGTGTAAATGAAAATTATTCACTCATAGAAACAAAAATGAAAGATCTTGCTAATAAGACAATCACAATTAGTACTCAAATAGAAGGAATCACAAAAGACAATAAAAAAATAGTTCGAGCTTGTGATGATAAAAGATCGGAATCAAAGAAGGATATTTGGCAAATATTCAAAAGAAAAAATATCCGAGTAATACGTAAATCACATTATTTTATGAAATCCTTCGTTGAAAAAATATACATGGATATATTACTATGTATCATTAAGATTCCAAGGATCAATGCACAACTTTTCTTTGAATCAACAAAAAAAACTATCAACAAATCCATTTCCAACGCGGAAACAAACCAAGAAGGAATTGAGAAAACAAATCAAAATACAATGAACTTTATTTCGACTATAAAAAATCCGTTTTCTAATTTTTCTAATACTAATATTAGTAATCAAAATATTAGGAATAATAATTGTGACTTATCTTCTTTGTCTCAAGCCTATGTATTTTACAAATTATCACAAAATCAATTACTTAACAAGTATCATTTGAAATCTGTACTTCAATATCACCACACCTATCCTTTTCTTAGGGATATAATCAAGAATTATTGTACGACACGAGGAATATTTGATTCCAAATCAAGGCAAAAAAAAATCCATAAGTCTGGAATGAATAAATGGAAAAATTGGTTAAGGGGTCATTATCAATACAATTTATCTCATACCAAGTGGGATCACTTAGTACCGAAAAAATGGCGAAATAGAGTCAATCAATGTCGTACGATTCAAAAGAAAGACTCAATGAAATTAGATTTATATAAAAAAGAAAAAGACCAATTAATTCATTACACGAAACAAAATTACTATGCAGTGGACTCATCGATAAGTCAAAAAGAAAAATGGAAAAAACATTACGGATATGATCTTTTGTCATATAAATATATAAATTATGGGAATAGTAAGGACTCGTATATTTCTGGATCAACATTACAAGTAGAGGACAAAAAAATTCCATATAATTTCAATACAAATACACTGAAATCCGAATCATTTTATAGATTGATAAGTATATCTATTAGTGATTATCTAGAAAAAAGATCTATTATTGATATGGACAAAAATATGGATAGAAAATTTTTTGATTGTAGAATTCTCCATTTTTGTCTTAGAAATAATATCGATATTGAGACCTGGGCCAATACGCATACCGGCACCAAGATTCATAAAAATGCTAAAACGGAAACTCAAAATTATCAAAAATTGGAAAAAAAGGATCCTTTTTCTTTTACGATTCATCACAAAATCAACCCATCCAATCAAAAAAATATTTTTTTTGATTGGATAGGAATGAATCAAGAAAGGTTATATCATACCATATCAAATTTAGAACCTTGGTTTTTCCCAGAATTTGTACTACTTTTTGATGTGTATAAGATTAACCCGTGGATCATACCAATAAAATTACTTATTTTTCATTTATATGAAAAAAATATTTCTATATTAGCTAATCAAAAAGAATATCTTGAATTAGAAAATTCCAACCAAAAAAAAAACAAACAACAAGGTCAAGGAGATTTTGTATCAGATCTACGAAAACAAAACAAAAAGAAAAATCTTGAAGAAGATTACACGGGAGCAGACATTAAAAAAGGTAGAAAGAAAAAACAATTCAAGAGCAAGAAAGAAGAAGAACTGGATTTCTTCCTGAAAAAATATTTTCTTTTTCAATTAAGGTGGGATGATTCCTTGAATCAAAGAATGATCAATAATATCAAGGTATATTGTCTCCTACTTAGACTGATAGATCCAAGAGAAATTGCTATATCCTCAATTCAAAGAGGAGAGATGCATCTGGATGTAATGTGGATTCAGAAAGACCTAACTCTTACAGAATTGATAAAAAGAGGAATATTTATTATCGAACCAATTCGTTTATCTATGAAAAAGGATGGAAAATCTATTATATATCAAACCATAGGTATTTCATTGGTTGATAAGAATAAGCGCCAAACTAATGGAAAATGCATAATAAAAAGCGGATATGTTGAAAAAAAGAATTTTGATGAATCCATTGCACAACACAGCAATATGCTTGTGAATAGAAACAGAAATCATTTTGATTTCCTTGTTCCCGAAAATATTCTATCTCCCAGACGTCGTAGAGAATTTCGAATTTTAATTTGTTTCAATTCCCGGAATTGGAATGTTGTGAATCGAAATCCACTATTTTGCAATCAAAACAACATAAAAAACTGGGGACAATTTTTAAACGGGGAAAAGCATCTTAATACAGATGCAAATAAATTCATTAAATTCAAATCGTTTCTTTGGCCCAATTATCGATTAGAAGATTTAGCTTGTATGAATCGTTATTGGTTTGATACCAATAACGGTAGTCATTTCAGTATGTCAAGAATACATATGTATCCACGATTCAGAATTAGTTAATAGTATATTTCCTATATATCTATCGCATGCCATATTCGGTGGATAAAAACCGAAAGATATACACATACACCATGTTACATTCTGATAAATGTATCATCCTTTTCTATCCAAATCAAATTACAAATTTGATTTGGATAAATTTGGATAAAATTAATATAAATTTAAAGTAGTGTATATGAAGAAATCAAAATTTTTTTGTACTAGATTCAAATAACTGGAACTAACTGGTATAATAATAATAATTATTTTTCCTGATCGGTAAAATCCACAGAAAAGAAAAAAATAGAAAAATTGGTTTTTTATGGTCAAAAATTCATTCATCTTAGCTATTCGACAAGAAAAAGAAAAAAATTGCGGATCTGTTGAATTTCAAGTATTCAGTTTTACGGATAAGATACGGAGACTCACTTCACATTTGGAATTACATAAAAGAGATTTTTTATCACAAAGGGGCCTACGGAAAATTCTGGGAAAACGTCAACGGCTACTGGATTATTTGTCAAAGAAAAATAGAGTACGTTATAAGAAATTAATTGGTCAATTAGGTATTCGGGAGTCAAAAACTCGTTAATTTTAAGGTTGGTTTGCATTTTTTTCTTTAGTTATTAGTAGTTATTCAATTTTTCATTTTGATGAACTTCGTTTGATAAATTCATGGAATAATGAATTAAGGAAGAAAAGATATGACTGTACCGGCTACAAGAAAAGATCTCATGATAGTTAATATGGGTCCTCATCATCCATCAATGCATGGTGTTCTTCGACTGATCGTTACTCTTGATGGTGAAGATGTTATTGACTGTGAACCCGTATTGGGTTATTTACACAGAGGGATGGAAAAAATAGCAGAAAATCGAACAATTATACAATATTTGCCTTATGTAACACGGTGGGATTATTTAGCCACTATGTTCACAGAAGCAATAACAGTAAATGCACCAGAACGATTGGAAAGTGTTCAAGTACCTAAAAGAGCCAGTTACATTAGAGTCATTATGCTGGAATTGAGTCGTATAGCTTCTCATTTATTATGGCTTGGGCCCTTTATGGCGGATATCGGCGCACAGACTCCCTTTTTCTATATTTTCAGAGAAAGGGAATTGTTATATGATCTATTCGAAGCTGCTACGGGTATGCGAATGATGCATAATTATTTTCGTATTGGGGGGGTTGCTGCTGATCTGCCTTATGGCTGGATAGATAAATGTTTGGATTTCTGTGATTATTCTTTAACAGGAATTGCTGAATATCAAAAACTTATTACACGGAATCCCATTTTTTTGGAACGAGTTGAAGGAGTGGGCATTATTGGTGGAGAAGAAGCAATAAATTGGGGTTTATCAGGGCCGATGTTACGTGCTTCTGGAATACAATGGGATCTTCGTAAAGTTGATAGTTATGAGTGTTACAATAAATTCGATTGGGAAGTCCAATGGCAAAAAGAAGGAGATTCACTAGCTCGTTATTTAGTCCGAATCGGTGAAATGAAGGAATCTATAAAAATTATTCAACAGGCTCTAGAAGGAATTCCTGGGGGACCCTATGAAAATTTAGAAGTCCGGCGCTTTGATAGAGCAAAAAATGCCGAATGGACTAATTTTGAATATAGATTTATTACTAAAAAACTTTCGCCCAATTTTGAATTGTCGAAACAAGAACTTTATGTAAGAGTAGAAGCCCCAAAAGGAGAATTAGGAATTTATTTGATAGGAGATAGTAGTGTTTTCCCCTGGAGATGGAAAATTCGCCCACCTGGTTTTGTCAATTTGCAAATTCTCCCTCAATTAGTTAAAAGAATGAAATTGGCCGATATCATGACGATACTAGGCAGTATAGATATCATTATGGGAGAAGTTGATCGTTGAAATGATAATTGATACGACAGAAGTAGAAGTACAAGCTATCCATTCTTTTTCTAGATTGGAATCCTTAAAAGAAGTTTATGGACTCATATGGATCTTTGTTCCCATTTTAACCCTTCTATTAGGAATCACAATAGGGGTCCTAGTAATTGTGTGGTTAGAAAGAGAAATATCCGCAGCAATACAACAACGTATTGGGCCTGAATATGCCGGTCCGTTGGGGATTCTTCAAGCTCTAGCAGATGGGACCAAATTACTTTTTAAAGAGGACCTACTTCCATCTAGAGGAGATATTCGTTTGTTTAGCGTGGGACCGTCTATAGCGGTCATATCAGTTCTACTAAGTTATTTAGTAATTCCTTTTGGATATCGCCTTATTTTAGCCGATCTCAGTATAGGTGTTTTTTTATGGATCTCCATTTCAAGTATTGTTCCTATTGGACTTCTTATGTCAGGATATGGATCGAACAATAAATATTCCTTTTTAGGTGGTCTACGGGCTGCTGCTCAATCTATTAGTTATGAAATACCATTAACTCTATGTGTATTATCAATATCTCTACGTGTGATTCGTTGGAACATGATTATTTTCCTTTCTCTCTAGAAATAAAGTAAGGAGGTTGAATATATTGAATGGATATTTTCATTTTTTATTCATCATTAGGGTTGATTTTATTCATCATTAGGGTTGATGAGTTAAACTAGATAGTTATATGAGTAAAATCAAACTGCTTAGAAATTTGCAGTAAGAAGAGAAAATCTCATTCCCTATGTACAAGAATATAAACATAAGCAGTATATAAACTGTTTACCCCAAGATTAAGATTCTTTGACTAATTCTCATATCTTGAAGCGGGTACAAAAGATCAACGTATGGGGGTTCTACTACTTTTTTATATGTATTACCATACGGGGGATCAATCAAAAATCAGTGAACAGTTAGGAACACCAAGGTACAAAAAAGATTAGTAATGGAGATAATATAAGGTATCAAAAAACGGTATTTTTATATAAAACTTTGGATAAAACGAATCATAATGGGGACTTTAAGTTGGTAGAAATGACCAAGCAGCACTTCCCCACGATTCCGATCTAGAGTATGCTCCTATTCACTGATTAAAGAAATTACTATCAAAAACGAATTAATCCTTTATTTTTTTTTCAGAGTACCCCCCCTCTTAGAAAGAAGAACAGGAACAAAAGAAATAGAATTCCAAAATAGAATGAGAAAAATGAATAAATAATAATGCAAAAGATCTTTATTTATTATTTTCCCCATCCATATCTATACATAATATATAGAATTCTTATCATGAATTTTGAATTAATACCCAATTCTTTCTTTATAGAACATATTTATTGATATAACGAGTATTTTATTAAAAGATTAAGTTATTACCAAACAAAGAGAAATTCAAATTGTAATGGATAAGATCAATTCGGAAGCACCTTTTCTATTTGAGCAGACGGAATTTCATTGGTCTAATTTTTGGCTTCCCGATGTATATTTACCATCCAAATAAGGATGGAGATAATATCGAGCAAGTCCTTACATTTATTTGTGGCCATAGAGGAGCCGTATGAAGCCGAGGTCTCATGTACGGTTTTGAAATAGCGATGCGAGCAGTGATGTTATTATCGACTATGATTATCTAACAGTTTAAGTACAGTTGATATAGTTGAGGCGCAGTCAAAATATGGATTTTTGGGGTGGAATCTGTGGCGTCAGCCTATTGGGTTTGTTGTTTTTCTAATTTCTTCTCTAGCAGAATGTGAAAGATTACCCTTCGATTTACCAGAAGCAGAGGAAGAATTAGTAGCAGGTTATCAAACAGAATATTCAGGTATCAAATACGCTTTATTTTACCTTGCTTCTTACCTAAATTTATTAGTTTCTTCATTATTTATAACAGTTCTTTACTTAGGTGGGTGGAATTTCTCTATTCCGTATATATCTATTCCTGAACTTTTCGGAATAAATCAAATGGATGGAGTCTTTGGAACGACAATTGGGATATTTATTACATTAGCTAAAGCTTATTTGTTTCTGTTCATTCCTATCGCAGCAAGATGGACTTTACCTAGAATGAGAATGGACCAGTTATTAAATCTTGGATGGAAATTTCTTTTACCTATTTCCCTGGGTAATCTATTATTGACAACTTCTTCCCAACTTGTTTCACTATAAATACTATAAAATAATAGAATAAGATAACGATATTCTAGATTCATAATCGATCTCAAACAAGAGAAAGAAACATCAATTTATTCACGGAGATCCACAATATGTTCCCTATGGTAACCGGGTTCATAAATTATGGTCAACAAACAATACGAGCAGCAAGGTACATTGGTCAAAGTTTCATAATTACCTTATCCCATACAAATCGTTTACCTGTAACTATTCAATATCCTTATGAAAAATCGATCACATCAGAACGTTTCCGTGGTCGAATCCACTTTGAATTTGATAAATGTATTGCTTGTGAAGTATGTGTTCGTGTATGTCCCATAGATCTACCCGTTGTTGATTGGAAATTTGAAAAAAATATTAAAAAGAAACAATTGCTTAATTATAGTATTGATTTTGGGGTCTGTATATTTTGTGGTAACTGTGTCGAGTATTGTCCAACAAACTGTTTATCAATGACTGAAGAATATGAACTTTCTACTTATGATCGTCACGAATTGAATTATAATCAAATTGCTTTGGGTCGGTTACCAATGCCAGTAATTGGAGATTACACAATTCAAACAGTTATGAATTCGACTCAAATCAAAAGAGACAAGGATAACCTCCTTGATTCAAGAACGGTTACTGATTACTAAGATTTCCTTTTGATATAAAGGATACAAGCCCCCTTTTTTTGTTGGTCAGAAATTACAAATAATAACTATTGATTGTTGAGAATCACTCTTTGTTTTAAACTGAGAATATGGTTTAGTGATGATTTTCAAATAGAAAATTCCAACTATTCTTTTCTTTTTTCTTTTAGATAAAAATAGAAAATAGATAAAAAGGAAAGTAGGATTGGCCAATAACTTTAATAACTTTATCTATATCTACATTAATCCATATTAAGATTGAATTCAATTAGGAACTCATCATATACAAGAAAAAAAAAAATAAAGGTAACACCCTTTTCTTTCCTGGACTATTTAGTAAGGTCATGAAATATTTCGACTTATTTATCTGTTATACATAATGGATTTACTTGGACCAATACACGATATACTTGTAGTATTTCTGGGATTAGTTCTTATATTAGGAGGTCTAGGAGTAGTATTATTTACCAATCCAATTTATTCTGCCTTTTCATTGGGATTGGTTCTTGTTTGTATATCCTTATTCTATATTCTATCAAACTCCTATTTTGTAGCTGCCGCACAGCTCCTTATTTATGTAGGAGCCATAAATGTCTTAATCATATTTGCTGTTATGTTCATGAATGGTTCAGAATATTCGAACGATTCCTATTTTTGGACTGTTGGGGATGGAGTCACTTCACTGGTTTGTATAAGTATTCTTTTTTCACTAATTACTACTATCTTAGATACGTCATGGTACGGAATTATTTGGACTACAAGATCAAATCAGATTATAGAACAGGACCTTATTAGTAACGTTCAACAAATTGGAATTCATTTATCAACCGATTTTTATCTTCCATTTGAACTCATTTCTATAATTCTTTTAGTTTCTTTGATAGGTGCAATTACTATGGCTCGTCAATAAGAAATCCTTAGAATTAATACAATTATTAGAAATTCGAAATCCAATGAAAAAGGAAAAGTTTTTCATTTAATCTACTGCTGATACCCTCTTTTTTCTGTAATTACTCGATTATGGTCAATCAAATCGGTTGAATTGTTGTTCATATTGAAATGAATCGAGATTCATGAGGAGTTAGCCAATGATGTTTGAACATATACTTTTTTTGAGCGTCTACTTATTTTCTATCGGTATCTATGGATTGATCACAAGTCGAAACATGGTTAGAGCACTTATGTGTCTTGAGCTTATACTAAATTCGGTTAATATAAATCTCGTAACATTTTCTAATATATTTGATAGTCGCCAATTAAAAGGAGACATTTTCTCAATCTTTGTTATAGCCATTGCGGCTGCGGAAGCAGCTATTGGGCTAGCTATTGTTTCGTCGATTTATCGTAACAGAAAATCAACTCGTATCAATCAATCAAATTTGTTGAATAATTAGTCATAACTATCATATAAATATAAATAAAGACATAAATAATATAATAAAATAATATAAATAAAATATAGATATAAATTATTTTATTTTTTATTCTTTATTTTTATAGTAATATGTATAGTAATATATTTTTATATTACTATTGAAATATTGATGATCTGTTGGCCAATGTCAATGTGAAGTCATATGTGTGACTTGTATAATCATGGTTGTTGAAACGGAAATCAAAGTCTCTTGGTCCTTTCTCATGAACAGATTTAGAAATATATTGATTTTTAACATTAGATTTTTTTGATAAACCATTGATTCGTCTGGTGTCTACAATACAATATAAATATATAATTCATTTCCTCCTGATTTTACTTTACCAGATCGAAAATTTTTTATGTTCAAAACTGGAATTTATAGACCCAATGTCACATTCAGTAAAAATTTATGATACATGTATAGGGTGTACTCAATGTGTACGAGCCTGCCCCACAGATGTATTGGAAATGATACCTTGGGACGGATGTAAAGCTAAGCAAATTGCTTCCGCGCCAAGAACCGAGGACTGTGTAGGTTGTAAGAGATGTGAATCCGCCTGTCCAACAGATTTTTTGAGTGTCCGCGTTTATTTATGGCATGAAACAACTCGCAGCATGGGTCTATCTTATTGATACGTTATAAAAAACTCCACTTGAATCATTTGATTCCTTTTTACCGACAAAAACCCGTACTCGAGAAAATATATTATTCCGAGCACGGGTTTTTTGGTCAAAATGCATCTTGTCTTTATCACGAGTTATTTCCCTTGGTTAACACTACTTGTAGTTTTGCCGATATTCGCGGGTTCTTCAATTTTCTTTCTTCCTCATAGGGGGAATAAGGTATTTAGGCGGTATACAATATGTATATGCTTATTAGAGCTCCTTCTAACAACCCATGTGTTCTGTTATCATTTCCAATTGGATGATCCATTGATTCAATTGGAGGAGGATTTTAAATGGATAAATATTTTTGATTTTCACTGGAGACTGGGAATCGATGGACTTTCCATAGGACCTATTTTACTGACAGGATTTATCACTACTTTAGCCACTTTAGCAGCTTGGCCTGTTACTCGAAATTCGCAATTGTTCTATTTCCTGATGTTAGCAATGTACAGTGGTCAAATAGGATTATTTTCTTCTCGAGACCTTTTACTTTTTTTTCTCATGTGGGAGTTAGAATTAATTCCTGTTTACTTACTTTTATCCATGTGGGGAGGAAAGAAACGTTTGTACTCAGCTACAAAGTTTATTTTGTACACTGCAGGGGGTTCCATTTTTCTTTTAATAGGAGTTCTAGGTATGGGTTTATATGGTTCCAGTGAACCGATATTGGATTTTGAAAGATTAGCTAATCAGTCATATCCTGTGACATTAGAAATAATATTATATTTGGGCTTCCTTATTGCTTATGCTGTCAAATCGCCGATTATACCCCTACATACATGGCTACCAGATACCCATGGGGAAGCGCATTACAGTACATGTATGCTTCTAGCTGGAATCTTATTAAAAATGGGGGCATATGGATTGATTCGGATCAATATGGAATTATTACCGCACGCCCACTCTATATTTTCTCCCTGGTTGGTGATAATAGGGACAATACAAATAATCTATGCAGCTTCAACCTCTCTTGGTCAACGCAATTTAAAAAAGAGAATAGCCTATTCTTCTGTATCTCACATGGGTTTCATAATTATAGGAATTGGTTCTATAACCGACATGGGGCTCAACGGAGCCATTTTACAAATACTCTCTCATGGATTTATTGGTGCTGCACTTTTTTTCTTGGTAGGAACGAGTTGTGATAGAATACGTCTTGTTTATCTCGACGAAATGGGGGGGATATCCATCCCAATGCCAAAAATATTTACCATGTTTAGTAGTTTCTCGATGGCTTCTCTTGCATTGCCAGGAATGAGTGGTTTTGTTGCAGAATTAGTAGTATTTTTTGGAATAATTACCAGTCCAAAATATCTTTTAATGCCCAAAATACTAATTACCTTTGTAATGGCAATTGGAATGATATTAACTCCTATTTATTTATTATCTATGTTACGTCAGATGTTTTATGGATACAAACTATTCAATGTTCCAAACTCCAATTTTGTGGATTCTGGACCACGAGAACTATTTGTTTCAATCTGTATCTTTTTACCCGTAATAGGGATTGGTATTTATCCTGATTTTGTTCTTTCGCTATCAGTTGACAAGGTACAAGCTATCCTATCTAATTATTTTCATAGATAGTTTTCATTAATTAGATAGAAAACAAAGTCTTAGAATTTTGAATTTGAAGATTTTTGAGCTGTACAACACAAAAAAATAAAGTTAATTAGAATTATAAAATTATAATAAGATATATTCCGAGTTTTTGAGAACCATTTGAATCAAGGAATCATTCAAATGGTTCTCAAAAACCTGCGCAAACTTTATATTACGTATAGTACGGGGGTCTTATGTATTCCTCATGGAATTTATTCAATTAGATGTTAATGTGAATGAACCATAACTATGTAGACCTATTCCTAATAGATTGATCCCAAAATAGCATATCCAAATTATAAGAAATCCTATAGACGCTACAAGTGACGAATTCGTACCTTGCAAACTTTGATTTGTTCTAGTATGTGAATAAATCGCGAATATGGTCCAAGTAATAAATGCCCAAGTTTCTTTGGGGTCCCAATTCCAATAAGATCCCCATGCCTCGTTAGCCCATACTGCTCCAGAAAGAATACCTATGGTTAAAAAGGTAAACCCTAAACTAATGACACGATAACTCCAATAATCCAAACGCCGAGTTAATTGATATTTGTAATAATTTCGAAATGGAACAAAAGAATTAAAATTAAAAACATTTTTTTTTTTGTTCAAGTATTCGATTTTGTCAAAGAAAAATGACTTAATCTTAATTAAGAAAATTTTTCTTTGACAAAAAATATCGACGTTTTTACGAAATGTAATGACTAGAAAAGCGACTGATAATAACGACCCACATAAAAGAGCTGCATAGCTCAATAACATCATACTTACGTGCATCATTAACCACTGAGATTGTAGAGCAGGTACTAATCTTGACGATTGATGCATTTCACTTGAAAGACCCGATGTGGCGAAACCTTGGGTAAAAATGGCACTTGGGGCGGTTATTGCGCTTAAATCATTTTTATGATTCCATATCTTGGAAATTAGATGAATAATGGAAAAACTCCACGAAAGGAAGATTAAAGACTCGTATAAATTACTTAATGGAAAATGTCTCGAAGAAATCCAACGAGTAACTAATAATCCTGTTATAGAAAAAAAAGTAACTATCATTCCTTTTTCCGACGAATCACGCAACCCTATGATTTCGTGTACTAATAGGGTCATCAAATGAATCGTAATCACAATTGAAATGATCGAAAAAGAGAGATGAGTTAATATATGTTCTAAAGTCACAAATATCATACATAAAAAAGGTCCCATTACAGAACGGAAATCGGGAATTAAATACATTATAGGATCCATTGTATCTTTTTTACAGTATGCCGCCACTCGGACTCGAACCGAGATGCTCTAGCACTGCTTCCTAAGAGCAGCGTGTCTACCGATTTCACCATAGCGGCTTACTTGAAATAATAATAATCAATTCATGTTGAATCGTCTAGATCTAGATTCAAGGATTCAATATAGTTTAGGAAATATTAGAACTGATAAATAAGAGCTCTTTTAAATTCATCTTTGAATTTTCAATAATTTTTACTTAGGTTAGTATCATCGTAGGTTCAGTTTTAAGAATCAACTTTTACGTATTATCTGTATATTAAGTTCTCCCGGAACACTTGTAACTTGAAATACAAATTTTGTTTTCAGTCGAAACAGAAACTAAGAATTGTGAATTGTCCTCTTTTTATATTTTTTATTTATTTTGAATTGAATCCACGAAATCAGATAAATGAAAAACAAATTGTCAAAGATATTTTTTTTCTAAACGAACAAAAAAAAATAAATAGGATTTCATATGTATCACAATTCAATTACAAAATTGAAGTAATTTTTCTAACAATTTTGATACTTTTCTTAGTATCATTAAGTATTAATTAATTAATTTAAATATATTTAAATATGTAATATAAAATTAATATAATACTTTTTGTTGTTTGTTGTATACATAATTTCTAAATAAAATTATGATAATATTTATGAAACCAACTTGGTCTTGAGTTAGGCATATAATAAAACAAAAGAGTTTCAGCATCCATCACAATTTTCTTTTCACAACGGAAAAATAGAATGAACAAAGATTTTTCCATTGTGAAAAGAAAATGAATAGGAAAAAAACATCTCACGAATTAATAAATAGATTCTAATAAAAACTAGAATGAAAAAAAGATAATGATACTTAGAACCGACAGATAGAGAAATTCTTATTCTACATATAATAGCAGCTAGTTCTAACTAATATTGTATTGAGTTCAATACATCAATACATTTAGTTAAAGGAAATTATTCATATTCCAAAATTGGAAATTCTTCTAGCCATGGAAATTCCGATTATTCCAAGATTTTCTTATTTGTTTGTCGCACAAAAAAACTTTTTGAATCTCCAGTAGAAGCTGACTTTGCTAAAGAAAAAGCTTTTATTGCAGCTAAATATCCTTTTTTCTTCCAAATATTTCTACGAATACGTTTTTTTGATATAGAAGTACGTTTTTTTGGAACTGCCATTCAAAAAAAAAAGAGTTACTAATTTTTATTGTTGTATGTGAAAGACATGTATTGCTCAAAATAGATCGTTCTTTTTAGTCATTTTCTATACTTAACTTAATTTCGTCGATAATAGTTTTTTCATAACATACAATACAAATATATTATTTATATATTTATATATAAATATATGTATAACATGCATGTCACATATATAACAATGTCACATATTAACACACTAGGCAAAAAAATAGAAGAAGGGGGGGGAAATTCGAAAAGGAATTTTTATGATTATTAGTTTGGAATTTAATAAGCTCATATTGCCGTGTCTATAATTGAAATTCAAACTTAAACTACAATTAGTGGTTAATATGTTAAACAAGACATTTTATTACCTAAGAAGGAGAACCTCAATTTTTAGTTTTTTTTCAGTTCTATACGAAATAAAGAGTATTATAATATTTCTGATACTTTCTTATTGGATTGGAATCCAATCAATTAGTTCCGCAATGGGTTAGGTAATTACTACAAATAAAATCACTAGAATAACTAGGTCTTTTTTTTTTTAGTTGATTTATTGAGGCATACTATGATTTATATTCTACTGTTTTGGTATAATTGTTTTTACTTACTATACTATAGTATATGATATGATTAGTATATGATATGATTACATATTGCCAGAATAGGATGGTAGTATAGTCGTAGAATGATTCAAAATCTCATATTTCCCATTTTTTTTTATGGAACATACATATAAATATGCATGGATAATACCCTTTCTTCCATTTCCAGTTACTATGTTAATAGGCTTTGGACTTCTGCTTATTCCGACAGCAACAAAAAATATTCGTCGTATGTGGGCTTTTCCGAGTGTTTTGATGCTAAGTATAGCTATGGCATTTTCGGCCAATCTATCCATTCAGCAAATAAATGGAAATTTTATCTATCAATATCTATGGTCTTGGACCGTCAATAATGATTTTTCTTTAGAGTTCGGACACTTGATCGATTCACTTACTTCTATTATGTCAATATTAATAACTACTGTTGGAATCATGGTTCTTATTTATAGTGACAATTATATGTCTCACGATCAAGGATATTTGAGATTTTTTGCCTATATGAGTTTTTTCAATAGTTCTATGTTAGGATTAGTTACTAGTTCCAATTTGATACAAATTTATATTTTTTGGGAACTTGTAGGAATGTGTTCCTATTTATTAATAGGTTTTTGGTTCACACGACCGAGTGCGGCAAGTGCTTGCCAAAAAGCTTTTGTAACCAATCGTATAGGGGATTTTGGTTTATTATTAGGAATTTTAGGACTTTATTGGATAACTGGTAGTTTAGAATTTCGGGATTTGTTCGAAATAGTTAATAACTTGGTTCATCATAATGGAGTAAATTCCTTATTTGCTACTCTGTGTGCTTCTTTTTTATTCGTTGGTGCAGTTGCTAAATCCGCACAATTCCCCCTTCACATATGGTTACCTGATGCTATGGAAGGACCCACTCCCATTTCTGCTCTTATACATGCTGCTACTATGGTAGCAGCGGGAATTTTTCTTGTAGCTCGGCTTCTTCCTCTTTTCATAGTTATACCTTCCATAATGAATATCATTTCTTCAATAGGCGTAATAACAGTACTATTAGGAGCTACTTTGGCTCTTGCTCAAAGAGACATTAAAAGAAGTTTAGCTTACTCGACAATGTCTCAATTGGGTTATATTATGTTAGCTCTGGGTATAGGTTCTTATCGAGCCGCTTTATTCCATTTGATCACTCATGCCTATTCGAAAGCTTTATTGTTTTTGGGATCCGGATCAATTATTCATTCAATGGAACCCATTGTTGGATATTCACCAGATAAAAGTCAAAATATGGTTCTTATGGGCGGCTTAACAAAATATGTTCCAATTACAAGAATTACCTTTTTATTAGGTACACTCTCCCTTTGTGGTATTCCGCCTCTTGCTTGTTTTTGGTCCAAAGATGAAATTCTTAATGATAGTTGGTTGTATTCACCAACTTTCGCAATAATAGCTTCCTTTACAGCGGGATTAACCACATTTTATATGTTTCGGATGTATTTA